CGGATGCATTTGATAAAAAACCCTTTTTAATCGAAATGGAGAATTTTTTAACTTTAACTAGCAAATTTGATAAACAATTAAAATTGACTAAAAAAAAGAAAAGATTTTTAAAATTTTTATTGAATGCCATTAAAACCGATACTAATAATGAAAAGGAATCTATTAAAGAATCTAATACAAAGGAATCTATTAAACAATCTAATGCAAAGGAATCTATTAACGAATCTGAATCTATTAACGAATCTGAAGAATGTATTAGAATAAAAGAAATCACTAAAAAAGTCCCTCTATGGCCAGACAAATTAATCACCGAATTAGACCAACAAGTTCAAGAAGACGACACGGAAGACATGTTAGTCCACCATCAAATTCGCTCAAGAAAAGCCAAATACATAACGATTTTGTATCAAAATGAAAATGAAGAAAATAAAAATGAAGAAAATGAAAATGAAGAAAACGAAAATGAAGAAAATGAAAATGAAGAAACTCAAAAAAAAGAAACTCAAAAAAAAGAAACTCAAACTAAAGAAACTCAAAAAAAAGAAACTCAAACTAAAGAAACTCAAACTAAAGAAACTCAAAATAAAGAAACTCAAAATAAAGAAACTCAAAATAAAGAAACTCAAAATAAAGAAACTCAAACTACTGACTCTGATGACTCTGATTCTGATGGTGCGAATCCGACACACGAAGTAGCTTTGCTAAGTTATTCACACCAACCGGACTTTCGGCGAGAACTAATTAAAGGTTCTATCCGCGCTCAAAGGCGTAAAATGGTAATTTGGGAACTGTTTGAAGGAAACCCGCACTCTCCCCTTTTTTTGGATAGAGTCAAAAGATTCCCCCGCCTACCGTTTGATATATCCAAAATTTGTAAAGTTATTTTTACAAATTGGACAGACAAGGGGATAGAATCCGAAATTGTGGAGTATATAGATATAAAGGCAGAACAAAAAAAAAAAAAAAATAAAGATAGGATAAAAAAGGAAGAAATGTGGATGGAGATATCGGAGGCATGGGATAATGTCCCATTGGGGCACCTAATAAGGGGATGCGCGTTAATAACTCAATCTATTCTTCGAAAATATATTGTAGTGCCTTCATTGATAATAGCAAAAAATATTGGACGTGTGTTATTATTGCAATCTCCTGAATGGTTTGAGGATATACAGGAATGGAAGCGAGAAATGCATGTTAAATGTACCTATAATGGTATCCAATTATCGGAAACAGAATTTCCAACAAATTGGTTGACGGATGGTATTCAGATAAAAATCTTATTTCCTTTCTACCTGAAACCTTGGCACATACGACCCTCTGATAGAGATCTAATCGGAGAGGAAAACCAAAAAGATGATTTTTGTTTTTTAACAGTTTGGGGACGGGAAACTGACCTTCCTTTTGGTTCTCCCAGAATTCCAAAAGGAGATTCTTTTTTTGACCCCATTTTTAAGGAACTACAAGGAAAATGGAAAAGGGCGTATTTCTTAGTAAAAACAAAATTAGTTTCAAAAGAAACAAAAAAATTCATTAGTGAAGCGGTTTTTTTTATACTAACAAGGTCTTTATTTCTAAGACTAATACTAGTAATAATACTAAAACTAAAAGAACGTTCAAAATTCAACCCAACTTTTAGCTTAAGAAATGTATCAGAATCGAATGAAATTACAAATGAAATTACAAACCAAAAAGATTCTAGAATCAGCAATCAAATAATTGATGAATCATTTAGTCTATTTCAATATCAAAATTGGAAAAATTATGCACTGACAAAAAAGAAGTATCTAACAAGTAGAACAAGCACAATTCGAAATCAAATAGAAAGAATTACAAAAACAAAAATAACCCCATCCGGCGTATATATTAATCCTACCGAAAAAGAGTATAATGCTAAAAGATTCGAATCGACAACAAATATTTGGCAAATATTAAAAAGAAGAAATGCCCGATTAATCTCTCAATTAGATTGTTTTATAAAGATTTTCCTTGAAAAAATATACATAGATATTTTTTTAGCTATTATTAATATTCCCAGACTCAATATACAATTTCTTTTTGAATCGATAAAAAAAATGCCGGATAAGCCCATTAATGAAACAGATCAAGAAAGGCTTAATAGAAAAAATAAAAATATAATTGACTTTATTTCAATTTCAACTCTAAAAAAAAAAAAATCAACTAATAGTCTTAGAAATCGGAAAAATTTACATAGTTTTTGTGACTTATCCTATTTGTCACAAGCATATGTATTTTATAAATTATCACAAACCCAAGTTAGTAACAAATTAAGATCTGTTTTTCAAAAAAAAAATCATGGAATTTCTTTTTTTATTAAGGCTAAAATCAAAGATTCCCTTGAAACACAAGGAATACTTCATTCTAAATTAAGTCATAAGAAACTCCCGAATTCTGAAATGAATGAATGGAAAAACTGGTTAAGGGGACATTATCAATACACTTTATCTCGTATTAAATGGTCTGGATTAATACCACAAAAGTGGAGAAATAGAGTTAAGCTTAAGCTACGTCATAAAAATAAAAATTCCAAGGGTGATTCATATGACAAAGTTCAGTCCAAAAGGGAAGGGAATTCTAGGAATTCTGAAGTATATTACTTAGTGAATCAAAAAGACAATTTTCAAAAAAACTCTAGATATGATCTTTTATCATATAAATCTATTAATTTTAATTATGAAAATACGAGGGACTCGTCTATTTCTAAATCAAGCTCGCAAGTCGAATTAAAAAAGAACGAAGATATTTCTTATAAATACAACACGCGTAAAGATAATTTTTCTGATCTATATATATGGAGAAGTCTCCCTATTAATAATAATAAAAAGTTTCATAATAATACTTATATCAATATTACAGATATACAACAAAATCCCGATAGAAAATATTGTGATTGGAAAATTCTAAATTTTGATCTTAGACGCCAACTTACTATTGAGTCCTGCATCAAACTGGATATCGCGAGAAATGAAAATGCTCAGATTGATACTAACAATTATCAAATTATTGAAAAAATTGATAAAAAAAGCCTTGTTTATCTTACAATTCCGCAAAAGCTCCAAACCAATTTACCAAAACCCCGAAAAGGTTTTTTGGATTGGATGGGAATGAATGAAGAAATACTAAATGGTGACATCTCAACCCTGGGATTTTGGTTCTTCCCAGAATTTGTCCTACCCTATAATCTATATAAAAAAAAACCGTGGCTTATACGAAGTAAAATCCTTCTTTTAAATTTGAATCTAAATGAAAATGCTCTTAGTGAAAAGAAAAACATCAAAGGAAACCAAAAACAAAAAGGGGAATCCGTTTCAAATAAAAAAATAAAGAATCAAAATCGAAATCAAAAAGATCAAAAAGAACAAAAAGATAAAAAAGAAAAAGAATCGGTCGAAAGCAAAAGAGATCTTAGATCAAATGTACAAAAACAAGGGAATGCTGAATCTGTTCCTTCAACAAATCACGAAAAAGATATTGAAGATCCGTCCCAAGGGGTAAAGAAAAAGATAAAGAAAAGTATTGCAGAAGTACAACTAGATTTACTCCTAAAACGTTTTTTAGTTTTTCAGTTGAGATCGCGCGGTACTTTGAATGAAAGAATGATGAATAATATAAACATATATTGTTTGCTGCTTAGACTGCAAAATCCACTCGAAATTACTATATCCTCGATTCAAAGAAGCGAACTGAGTTTAGATCTAATGCCGATTCGGAAAACTACACAGCTTAAAGAATTGATGAAAAAGGGGATCATTCTTGTCGAACCCACATGCCTGTCTGTAAAAAATGATGGACAATTTATTATGTATCAAACCTTAGGTATTTCGTTGGCTCATAAGATGAAGCAACAAATTAATCAAGGATATAGAAAAGAACTCTATGTTGATTTACTTGTTCCCGAAACCATTTTATCGCATAGACGTCGCAGAGAGTTGAGAATTCTAATGTCTTTCAATTCAAAGACTTGGAATAAAAATCCAATATTTTCGACTGAGAACAATTGCAGTCAATCCTTGGATTTGGATAAAGAGAACCCTCTTAATGATAGTTACGAGCTGCTTCTTAAGCTTAAGAAAGAGAAGGAGGAATTAATTAAACAGAATGAATTAATTAAACAGAAGAATGAATTAATGAAATTCAAATTTTTTCTTTGGCCTAATTATCGATTAGAAGATTTAGCTTGTATGAATCGCTATTGGTTTGATACAAATAACGGCAGTCGTTTCAGTATGTTAAGGATAAAGATGTATCCGCGGTTGAAAAGTCGTTGATAGTCCATTTTTCCTATATATGCCCTGCGGGGTATATGAACGTAAAGAGATTGACACGCCCGCCCCACCTTCCATGTCATTCTAATATAAAATACGAAGACTAAAACCGCAATTAGGCCTACAAATCAATTAACAGAATCTTCTTCATTTTTGCATGGCATAAATTATGCCATGCAAAAATGAAGAAGATTCCTTCTTTTTTTCTTTTTCAGAATAAATTAAATTGAAACCTGGATGGATTAATATGAGTTGATAAAATTAGGAGTTCATAAAGAAATTCAGATTATTGTATATAACACATTAAAATTACTAGCATTATTATTACTCATCGGTAAAATCCATATCTCTAAAAGTGGAAGAGGGAAAATCTTTTATGGTAAAAAGTGCATTCATTTCGGTTATTTCGGAAAAAGAAAGAAGGGGGTCGGTTGAATTTCAAGTATTCCGTTTTACCAATAAGATACGGGGACTTACTGCACATTTGGAAGTACACAAAAAAGACTATTTATCTCAGAGAGGTTTGCGAAAAATTTTAGGAAAACGTCAACGGCTGCTGGCTTATTTGGCAAAAAAAAATAGAGCACGTTATAAAGAATTAATTGGTCAGTTGAGTATTCGAGAGGCAAAAACTCGTTAATTGGAAGAAGCTTTTTAAGTACTTTTTTTTTTTTTTGTATTGGTATTTGGATAAACTTGTTTTCACTTTCAGTAATTCATGGAAAAAGGAATGGGTAAAAATTTTATGACTGTACCAGGTACAAGAAAAGACCTTATGCTAGTCAATATGGGGCCTCACCACCCATCAATGCATGGTGTTCTTCGACTCGTCGTTACTCTAGATGGTGAAGATGTTATTGACTGTGAACCTATATTAGGTTATTTACACAGGGGGATGGAGAAAATTGGGGAAAATCGAACAATTATCCAATATTTGCCCTATGTAACGCGTTGGGATTATTTAGCTACTATGTTCACGGAAGCAATAACTGTAAATGGTCCCGAACTATTAGGAAATATTCAAGTACCTAAAAGAGCTAGTTATATCAGAGTCATTATGTTGGAGTTGAGTCGTATAGCGTCCCATTTGTTATGGCTTGGCCCCTTTATGGCAGATATTGGTGCACAGACCCCCTTCTTCTATATTTTTCGAGAAAGGGAATTGATATATGACTTATTCGAATCAGCTACTGGTATGCGAATGATGCATAATTATTTTCGTATCGGAGGAATAGCTGCCGATCTACCTTATGGCTGGCTAGATAAATGTTTGGATTTTTGTGATTACTTTTTAACGGGGGTTGCTGAATATAAAAAGCTTATTACACGGAATCCTATTTTTTTAGAACGGGTTGAGGGCGTGGGCGTTATTCGCGAAGAAGAAGCACTAAATTGGGGTTTATCGGGCCCAATGCTACGGGCGTCCGGAATCCAATGGGACCTTCGTAAAGTGGATCATTATGAGTCTTACGATGAATTTGATTGGGAAGTTCAATGGCAAAAAGAAGGAGATTCGTTAGCTCGTTATTTAGTACGAATCGGTGAAATGGGAGAATCCATAAAAATTATACAGCAGGCTCTGGAAGGAATCCCAGGAGGGCCCTATGAGAATTTAGAAATCCGACGTTTTGATAGAGTAAAGGATTCCCAATGGAATGATTTTGAATATCGATTTATTAGTAAAAAACCTTCTCCAATCTTTGAATTGGGAAAACAAGAACTTTATGTGAGAATTGAAGCCCCAAAGGGGGAATTGGGAATTTTTCTGATAGGAGATCTGAGTGTTTTTCCGTGGAGATGGAAAATACGCCCGCCGGGTTTTATCAATTTGCAAATTCTTCCTCAGTTAGTTAAAAGAATGAAATTGGCTGATATTATGACGATATTAGGTAGCATAGATATCATTATGGGAGAAGTTGATCGTTAAAGATGATAATGGATACAACCGAAATGCAAGCTATCAATTCGTTTTCGAGATTAGAATCCTTAAAAGAGGTCTATGGGATTATATGGCTACTTGTCCCGATTTTGACTCTTGTATTAGGAATCACAATAGGTGTACTCGTAATTGTTTGGTTAGAAAGAGAAATATCCGCAGGGATACAACAACGTATTGGACCCGAATATGCCGGTCCCTTAGGAATTCTTCAAGCCCTCGCAGATGGTACAAAACTACTTTTCAAAGAGAACCTTCTTCCATCTAGAGGAGATGGTCGTTTATTTAGTATCGGACCATCCATCGCGGTGATATCAATTTTACTAAGTTATTCAGTAATTCCTTTTGGATACCACCTTATTCTAGCCGATCTTGGTATTGGTGTTTTTTTATGGATCGCTATTTCAAGTATTGCTCCCATTGGACTTCTTATGTCGGGATATGGGTCAAATAATAAATATTCCTTTTTAGGTGGTTTACGCGCTGCTGCTCAATCAATTAGTTATGAAATACCATTAACTTTATGTGTATTATCAATATCTCTACGTGTGATTCGGTGTCGTCTAATTAGGTGAAATACAAAAATGTTCCTAGTTATTTTCTTTCTAATTTCTGAGATCTGAGAAAAGGGTTAAGGTTAAATAATGTTTTTCATCTTTTTTAGGCATCATTTTGGTTGGTGAACTAAAGCAGATAGTTATATGAGTGAAAGAAAACGGCTTGCAAATTTGCAGTAAAAAGTTAAGTCTCATTTCCTATGTACAAGAATTAATTATTAATTAAAACTAAATAAAAGCAGTAGAGGCCGTTTGCCCCAAGATTGGTTGCTTAGTTATCATCACTTGAAGCGGGTTTAAACGGGAGGTTGAACAAAATTGAGTGGATGGTTAGAAAGACCAAAATACACAAAGGATTAGTAATGTATATTCTCTAAATAATTTAAGAGGATATTTCTGCACATAAAGGGAATTCGAATTGGGACTTTAAGTTAGTAGAAATGATCAAGAAGTACTGCCCACGATTCTGACCTAGAGTATGCTCCGACCCACCGACTAAGTAAATAACTATCAAGAACGAAGTAATCTTTTATTTTGAGTAAAATCCCTTTTAGGAGTATGAGAAAGGAGAATAGGGACGAAATAAAATAGAATAAGATAATTAAAAAAATCCTTTTCTTCTATCTTTTTGTTAGTTAGAAAGTTAGTTAGAAAGAGAAAACTCTTGGCATGATTGATAAATTAATGGAATGTCGAAGTCTTTTTCGTAATTGAAAAAAATAGGTTGAAATGCCTATATGATGTTGTTACAACAAGGTTTTTATTCAAGGATTAAGTTATTGATTAACAAAAAAAAATGACACTCCTAAAATGAAAAGATGAGATTAATTCAGAAGCACCCTTTTTTAATATATATTTATATATTTTAAATTATTTTAAATAAAAAATATAGCAAACAGAATTCCGTTGGTCTAATTTTGGGAACTTGGGATAAGTTTTTACTCTATCCTACAAAAAAAATATCAAGATAAAGATACATAAGAATTAAATGTCCTTAGATTTAGTTGTGACCCTTGAGGAGCCGTATGAGGTGAAAATCTCACGTACGGTTCTGTAATAGTGGTAAGAACAGCGATGTTCTAATCGACTATAATTATCTAACAGTTCAAGTACAGTTGATATAGTTGAAGCGCAGTCAAAATACGGCCTTTGGGGGTGGAATTTGTGGCGTCAACCTATAGGGTTTCTCATTTTTCTAATTTCTTCGCTAGCTGAGTGTGAGAGATTACCTTTTGATTTACCAGAAGCAGAAGAAGAATTAGTAGCAGGTTATCAAACCGAATATTCAGGTATAAAATTTGGTTTATTTTACGTTGCTTCATATCTGAATCTACTAGTTTCTTCGTTATTTGTAACAGTTCTTTACTTAGGAGGTTGGAATCTTTCTATTCCATACCTATTCATTCCTAAAATTTTTGACATAAATAGAAATAAAGTAGGTAAAGTTTTTGGAACAATAATCAACATCTTTATTACATTAGCTAAAACTTATTTGTTCTTGTTCATTGCTATTGCAACAAGATGGACTTTACCAAGGTTGAGAATAGACCAACTATTAAATCTTGGATGGAAATTTCTTTTACCCATTTCTCTAGGTAATCTATTATTAACAACTTCGTCCCAACTTCTTTCACTGTAAACAATTACAATATTCTATATTCACCACTTATCTCAAACAAGAGAAAGAAACAAGTCTACAATTTTATTCTTTATACACATTCACGATATGTTCCCTATGCTAACTGAATTCACAAATTATGGTCAACAAACAATACGAGCTGCCAGATACATCGGTCAGGGTTTCGCGATTACCCTGTCTCACGCGAATCGTTTACCTATAACTATTCAATATCCCTACGAAAAACTAATAACGTCGGAACGTTTCCGGGGACGAATTCACTTTGAATTTGATAAATGCATTGCTTGTGAAGTATGCGTTCGTGTATGTCCTATAGATCTACCCGTTGTAGATTGGAAATTGGAAAGTGATGTTCGAAAGAAACGATTGTTTAATTACAGTATTGATTTTGGAATCTGTATATTTTGTGGGAATTGCGTTGAGTATTGTCCAACAAACTGTTTATCAATGACTGAAGAATATGAACTTTCGAGTTATGATCGTCACGAATTGAATTATAATCAAATTGCCTTGGGTCGGTTACCAACGTCAGTAATTGATGATTACACAATTCGCACAATTTCGAATTCGCCCCTAATATAAATAAAAACCCTCTCAATTCAAAAAAATCGCCAATTAGCAATTTAACAATTCAATTTAAAAATTCATTATTTATTATTTAATCATTATTTAATCAAAAATTATAAATTCTAATTATTAATTTTAATTAATAATAAAAAATACTAAATTAATATTAATAATAAATAATAATAATAAAAATATTAAATAAAAGAAATTAAGGTTTAGGTTGGATCTATAAAATATAAAAATAAAAAATAAAATAAGGCTTTTCAAAAAAAGTTTCAACTTGTTATTGAATTTTGATTGAAAATGTATTTCTATATTTACAATATATATATAATATTTATATTAGAGTAATATATATATATATTTTTTAACCCTTTTTCCAGATATTGAATGATTAGGGCTAATAACACTATATCTATCACCCCGCCCCCACCTGTTCAAATTTCATTTATTTAATTAAGTTTAAATTAAGAAATATCAGAAACATAAAAAAATGGAGTTACTTCTTTTTTCCTGGTCAGGTCAATAAAATCATGAAATATTTCGATTTTTTTTTATGGATTTACCCGGGCCAATGCATGATTTTATTTTAGTCTTTCTGGGATCGGGTCTGATCTTAGGAGGTCTAGGAGTAGTATTACTTCGCAATCCAATTTATTCCGCCTTTTCATTAGGATTGGTTCTTGTTTGTATATCGTTATTCTATATTCTATTGAGTTCTTATTTTGTAGCTGCTGCGCAACTACTTATTTACGTAGGGGCTGTAACTGTTTTAATTCTGTTTGCTGTGATGTTCATGAGTGATTCAGAATATTACAAAGATTCTCGCCTCTGGACTGTTGGGGATGGGGTTACTTCGGTGGTTTGTACAAGTCTTTTTTTTTCACTAATTACTACTATTACAGATACATCATGGTACGGTATTATTTGGACTACAAGATCAAACCAGGTTCTAGAACAAGATTTGATAAGCAATAGTCAACAAATTGGAATTCATTTATCAACGGATTTTTTTCTTCCATTTGAACTCATTTCACTAATTCTTTTAGTTGCCTTAATAGGTGCAATTGCTGTAGCTCGTCAATAAAAAATCAGCAATTAAAATATTCCATGCTCGTTCTATGTGATTCAATCAAATCAATTCAATTATTATTTAGATTGAAATGAATGAGATTGCTAAGGAGTTGCTTAATGATGCTAGAACATGTACTTGTTTTGAGTGCCTATTTATTTTCTATGGGTATCTATGGGTTGATCACAAGTCGAAATATGGTTAGAGCCCTTATGTGTCTTGAACTTATATTGAATGCAGTTAATATAAATTTTGTAACATTTTCTGATTTTTTTGATAATCGTCAATTAAGGGGAGATATTTTCTCAATTTTTCTTATAGCCATTGCAGCTGCTGAAGCAGCCATAGGGCTGGCTATTGTTTCATCAATTTATCGTAATCGAAAATCAACTCGTATTAACCAATCGAATTTGTTGAATAAGTAGTATTAATCATAAGAATTCGAATATTCTTAAAGAAATTAAAATTTAAGGTATAATCTTCTCTGCAAAGGAAACATAAACAGAAGAAATCAAAGTATTTTGGCCCTTTCTTTTATAATATATAATAAAGCAGCCCAGAAGTAAATGGTAAATTGATTGGAAAAATTCTGATAACTTGTTGATTTACCTGGTATCTATAAATATAGCATTTGTTTAGAAGCTTACTAGGTCGAAAATTTATAACGTTTAAAAATGTATAGATCCAATGTCACATTCAGTAAAGATTTATGATACATGTATAGGATGTACTCAATGTGTCCGAGCCTGCCCGACCGATGTATTAGAAATGATACCTTGGGACGGATGTAAAGCTAAACAAATTGCTTCGGCTCCAAGAACGGAAGACTGCGTTGGTTGTAAAAGATGCGAATCCGCCTGTCCAACGGATTTCTTGAGTGTTCGGGTTTATTTAGGGACTGAAACAACTCGCAGTATGGGTCTAGCTTATTAATACGTTCCAATAAACTCTACTTGAATCCATTTTCTTTTTTTTTTTTTACCGACAAGACCCGTGCTCAAAAATATCTTGAGCACGGGTCTTTCTGGTCCAAGCGCATCTTGTCTTTACCACGAATTTTTTTCCTTGGTTAACAATAATTGTAGTTTTTCCAATAGCTGCGGGTTCCTTAATTTTCTTTCTCCCCCATAGGGGAAATAGGGCCGTTCGTTGGTATACTTTATGTATCTGTATTTTAGAACTCCTTCTAACGGTGTATACATTCTGTTATCATTTCCAACCGGACGATCCATTAATCCAACTATTGGAGGATTATAAATGGATCCCCCTTTTTGATTTCCATTGGAGATTAGGAATAGATGGACTTTCTATAGGACCCATTTTACTAACAGGATTCATCACCACCTTAGCTACTTTATCGGCTTGGCCTGTTACTCGAGATTCTAGATTATTTCATTTCCTGATGTTAGCAATGTACAGCGGGCAAATAGGATTATTTTCTTCTCACAACCTTTTACTTTTTTTTCTGATGTGGGAGTTAGAATTAATTCCCGTTTATCTACTTCTATCCATGTGGGGAGGAAAGAAACGCCTGTACTCAGCTACAAAATTTATTTTGTACACAGCGGGGGGCTCCGTTTTTCTCCTAATGGGAGTGCTAGGTATAGGTTTATATGGTTCTAATCAACCAACATTAAATTTTGAAACCTCAGCTAATCAGTCGTATCCTGTGGTCTTAGAAATAATATTTTATATTGGATTTTTGATTGCTTTTGCTGTCAAATCGCCGATTATACCCCTCCATACGTGGTTACCAGATACCCACGGAGAAGCACATTACAGTACTTGTATGCTTCTAGCTGGAATCTTATTAAAAATGGGAGCGTATGGACTGGCTCGTATCAATATAGAATTTTTATCTCATGCCCATTATCTATTTTCCCCTTGGTTAGTGGTAGTAGGCGCAATCCAAATAATTTATGCAGCTTCAGCATCTCTTGGCCAACGTAATTTAAAAAAACGAATAGCCTATTCTTCTGTATCGCATATGGGTTTCCTAATTATCGGAATTGGTTCTATAACTGATACAGGACTCAACGGAGCTCTTTTACAAATAATCTCTCATGGATTTATTGGTGCTGCACTTTTTTTCTTGGCAGGGACAACTTATGATAGAACCCGCCTTCTTTATCTTGATCAAATGGGCGGAATAGCTATCACAATGCCAAAAATATTCACGATGTTTAGTAGCTTTGCGATGGCTTCCCTTGCATTACCGGGTATGAGTGGCTTTGTTGCGGAATTGATAGTATTTTTTGGAATAATTACGAGTCAAAATTTTTTTTTAATGCCAAAAATACTAATTACTTTTGTAATGGCAATTGGAATGATATTAACTCCTCTTTATTCATTATCTATGTCACGTCAGATGTTTTATGGATATAAGCTTTTTAACGTCCCAAACTTTTCTTTTTTTGATTCTGGACCCCGAGAGTTATTTCTTTCGATTTCCCTCTTGTTACCCGTACTGGGTATTGGTATGTACCCGGATCTCGTTCTTTCACTATCGGTTGACAAGGTTGAAGTTATACTATCTAATTCTTTTTCTAAATAGGTTTTTGCTATTCACGATTTTAAAACCTTTCACTTTACAATTAAAAAGTTGTAGAATGAAAAAAGAGAACCTTTCCTTCGCCCAATAAAATTTATATATAAAAAAAACAAGAATTTGAACCCAATATGGGGACGAACCATGCGAATCAATACAATATTTGATTCGCATGGTTCGTCCCCATTCACCTAAAATTTTTTTATATGTACTATAATGTGAATGCGTTGGGTTCGTGCGCTACTTTCGTGAATTCAATTAGATGTTAATGTAAACGAACCATAACTATGTAGTCCTAGTCCTAATAGATTAACCCCAAAATAGCATATCCAAATTATAAGAAAGCCTATAGACGCTACAATTGCCGAATTTGCACCTTGCGGGTTTATATTTGTTCGAGTATGTAAATAAATCGCGAATACGATCCAAGTAATAAATGCCCAAGTTTCTTTTGGATCCCAATTCCAATAGGATCCCCAAGCTTCATTAGCCCATACTGCTCCTGACAGAATACCTATGGTTAAAAATAAAAATCCTAGACTAATAATACGATAACCCCAATAATCCAATTGTTGAATTAATTGAAATCTGTAATAATTCTTACTCGAAAAAAAAGAAGTAGTTTGTAAAAGATTGCTCCTTTTATTCATGTATTCAATTTCACCAACGAAAACCGACTCTTTTAATAAATTTAATAAAAGAGTACTTTTACGAAAAATCTTTCTCGTTTTTCGAAATGTAATGACTACAAGTGCTACTGATAATAATGATCCGCATAAAAGGGATGCATAGCCCAATATCATCATAGTTACGTGCATTAATAACCACTCGGATTGAAGAGCGGGTACTAATATTGAAGATTGGTGTATTTGAGTTAAAAGTCCGGAAGAAGCAAAGCCCTGGGTAAAAATAGCGCTTGAACCGGTTATTGCGCTTAAAAAATTTTTATTTTTTTTGAAATACGGAACTATATGAACTATATGAATAAGGGAGAAAGACCACGAAAGGAAGATTAATGATTCATATAAATCACTTAGTGGAAAATGACCCGAATAAATCCAACGCGTAACTAACAATCCTGTTATACAGGAAAAACTAACTATCAGACCCTTTTCGGATGAATCGTATAACTGTATGATTTCATCTACGCCAAAAAGGGTTATTAAACGAATTGTAATTACGATTGAAACAATAGAAAGGGAAATATGAGTTAATATATGTTCTAAGGTTGAAAATATCATAAAAAAAAGAAGAGTCTTTGAAATGGAATTTGGGAGTTGAATTGATTATAAGATCTATTTCTCTTTTTTAGAAGATTACATGCCGCCACTCGGACTCGAACCGAGATGCTCTAGCACTGCTTCCTAAGAGCAGCGTGTCTACCAATTTCACCATAGCGGCTTGTCTTGAACTTATAATAGCTTATGAAAAAAGAATCGTCGAGATTGAAGAAGCCAATTTAGTGCAATATTTTTTGTTATTTTTCATAAAAAAATGAAATACAAAATAATATAATAAAAAAAAAAATAGGGATTGGAAAGTTCGTTATTTTTGTTTAAGGTCTTAGCCTCTTGAGGTTTTTCTTGTATTGTCTGTTCTCTTCGAATTGAACTCTTGTAACTAGAAAGAGAAGGTTCTACCCTAACAAAAACTTTTTGTTTTCATTTTTTAATGAACTCTTTTTTCTCATTTTTTGAATTTCAGAAATTTACCATTCTATATTCTATATAGTAATTCATCGAAATATATAAAAAAGGGTTAAGTAGGGTTAAATTGAATCTATTACTTTTACTTTCAATAAAAATGAAATTTAAAAAAATTATTCCCCTTTTTATAGATAGAGAAAAAGGAGAAAAATACAAAATTTTTTTATCCTAACGCTAATAACCAAACAGTTCGATGGGGAAAAGCCCTCTCCCCATCTTGTAAATTAGAAAATCCACTAAAAAAAAAAAGAAGGAAAAACCCCTTTCTATCTTGTATTTATGTGTTTGTCAACTATCTTGTATTTATGTGTTTGTCAACAAAAACAAGGAAACTTTTATATTTGTATTTTTAAAATTCAGTAAAAACGAAATTTATATTTTTTTAAAACTTCTTTTTTTAAATATAAAAAAGAGGGAATTGAGTTAAACTAATCAATAAAAAATTCAAAAGTTTTTAGCAAATAGTAAATGGGTCAATTTCTTTTTTCGAGTTCATTCGGATTCGCCTTAGTGAAATTTTTAATTACTATTACTTATTTTAATTACTATTACTTATACTTAATTACTATACATTTACTTAATTACTATTACTTATACTTAATTTGTTAATTTTTTTGTTGCACAAAAAAGCTTTTTGAATTTCCTGTAAAAAGAGATTTCCCTAACGAAAAAGCTTTTAAGGCTATCCAATCTGCCTTCCTTTTCCAAATCTTTTTCCGAATACGCCTTTTTGATGGAGAAATACGTTTTTTTGGAACGGCCATTTAAGATACCAAGGATTACTTATTGTTTTAGTTGGATGTGAAAGACATCTATTGTTCAAACCAAATCCTTCTTTACTTTTTTATTCTATTTTTTCTTATTCTTGAATTAATTTTCCTTTCGAACAAAAAGAAAGCTAGGGGGGGAAGATATATGAAAATCGCATTTAGACAAAAAACTTCGGGTACTCTAAATACTAGAAATAGCTAAATAGAGACAGACGAAGATATGTGATTTTTTTATTCCATAGAATCCCTGTAAAATTGTTTTTTCGTACTTTCTTTATTTGATATTCTTTCTCATTAAAGTCTATATCTATAGAATTAGAATCTGTTGCACCGTAGGAATCAAATGAAATATTAATAAAAAAAAAGAATCCAACCTTCCATTTGCATTTTCTTTTTTATTAACCGGTTAACGGGGTAGGTTTCATTTTCAAATTGGAAAAAAAATAAAGAATTACTCCGGTTTTCTATGATTTATATCATTTTCCCAAATCTAACTTCTTGGTTTGAATTGAATATTGAATATTTGAAGTATTTATAATAAAAAAAAAAAAAATAAAGAAAGTTAAGAATAAGTAAATAAGGATAAATTAATAGGTATAAGTTAAGTATAAGTAACGTAAGGGGAAAGCGCCTATAAATTTTTATTAAAATGAGGTTAATTTAGTCAATATCTTGACTTTTTTTAACTCCTTTCAAAGAGGTAAGATCCAGTCAATCAGAAACAATAAATTAGGAAATTCACAAAGCTTTTTATGCAACAGACATATCAATACGGGTGGCTCATACCCCTCATCCCACTTCCTGTTCCCATATTACTAGGGGTGGGACTTCTTCTTTTTCCCACGACAACAAAAAATTTTCGTCGCATGTGGTCTCTTCAGAGTGTTTTATTGTTAAGTATAGTCATGATTTGTTCAATGAATCTGTCTATTCAGCAAATAAATAGCAATTCTAGCTATCAATATGTATGGTCTTGGATCATTACTAACGATTTTGCTTTAGAATTCGGCTATTTGATAGATCCACTTACTTCTATTATGTCAATGTTAATCACTACCGTTGGAATTTTGGTTCTTATTTATAGTGAAGATTATATGGCTCATGATCAAGGATATTTGAGATTTTTTGCTTATATGAGTTTTTTCAGTACTTCCATGTTAGGGTTAGTTACTAGTTCAAATTTGATACAAATTTATATTTTTTGGGAATTGGTCGGAATGTGCTCCTATTTATTAATAGGATTTTGGTTCACACGACCTCTTGCAGCAAATGCTTGCCAAAAAGCTTTTGTAACAAACCGTGTAGGGGATTTTGGTTTATTATTAGGAATTTTAGGTTTTTATTGGATAACGGGTAGTTTTGAATTTCAGGATTTATTCGAACTATTCAATGACTTAATTTCTAATAATCAGGTCAATTTCTTATTTGTTACTTTGTGTGCTGGTCTCTTATTTGCTGGTCCCGTTGCTAAATCTGCACAATTTCCCCTTCATGTATGGCTGCCCGATGCTATGGAAGGGCCTACTCCAATTTCCGCTCTTATACACGCTGCTACTATGGTAGCGGCAGGAATTTTTCTTGTAGCCCGGCTTCTTCCGCTTTTCATAGTTATACCTTCCATAATGAATTTAATCTCGTTGATAGCAATAATGACTGTGTTATTGGGAGCTTCTTTAGCTCTTGCCCAAAAAGACATTAAGAGGGGTTTAGCCTACTCTACAATGTCTCAATTGGGTTATATGATGTTAGCTCTTGGTATGGGGTCTTATCGAAGTGCTTTATTTCATTTGATTACTCATGCCTATTCCAAAGCATTGTTATTTTTAGGCTCCGGATCTGTTATTCATTCAATGGAAGGAATTGTTGGCTATTCTCCCTATAAAAGTCAGAATATGATTCTTATGGGAGGTTTACGAAAACATTTACCAATTACCAAAAATGCTTTTTTATTAGGTACACTCTCTCTGTGTGGTATTCCGCCTTTGGCTTGTTTTTGGTCCAAAGATGAAATTCTTAATGATACCTGGTTATATTCGACGATTTTCGCAATAATAGCCTGGGTTACTGCCGGATTAACCGCATTTTATATGTTTCGGATATATTTACTTACTTTTGAGGGACATTTAAATGTTTATTTTCAAAATTATAGTGGCAAACAAAAAATACCTTTCTATTCAATATCTCTATGGGGTAGCGGAATTTCAACCAAAATTAATCAAAATGTTCGGTTAGTAGGAATGACTGATGACAAAAGTTCTTCTTTTTTTTCAAAAAGAACATTTCGAATTGATGATAATGGTAGAAATATGACACGACCATATATTACTATTCCTAATTTTGAGAATACCAAATTTGAGAATAAAAAACTTGATTCCTATCCTTATGAATCAGACAATAATATGCTATATCCTCTGCTTGTATTGGGCTTATTTACTCTCTTCGTCGGTTTTATAGGAATTCCTTTGAATCAAGAGGGAGACAATGTTGATATATTATCTAAATGGTTAATTCCGTCGATAAATCTTTTGCATAAAAAGTCGCATAATTCAACGGATTGGTATGAATTTTTGAAAGATGCAATTTTTTCAGTCAGTATAAGTTATTTAGGAATATTTATAGCGTCTTTTTTATATAAATCGCCTTATTCCTCTTTACTAAATTTGGATTTAAAAAATTCAGCTGTTAAAGGTCTCCCTCGGGGACCTATTGGGAAGAAAATGCTCAATGCTATATATAGTTGGTCATATAATCGTGCTTATATAGATTTTTTTTATAAAAGATTCTTAACTGGGGGGACTAGGGCATTGGCCCAATTAACTCATTTTTTTGATCGACGCATAATTGATGGAATTACGAATGGAGTTGGTTTTCTTAGTTTCTTTATAGGAGAAGTTATCAAATATGTAGGGGGCGGGCGCATCTCTTCGTATCTTTTCTTCTATTTATCATACGTAGTCATTTGTTTTTTAATTTCTTTTCTTTTTTTTCTTACTTAAGCTTACTTAAGCTCTTATTGGTAAAACGGAATACTTGAAATTCAACCGACCCCCTTCTTTCTTTTTCCGAAATAACCGAAATGAATGCACTTTTTACCATAAAAGATTTTCCCTCTTCCACTTTTAGAGATATGGATTTTACCGATGAGTAATAATAATGCTAGTAATTTTAATGTGTTATATACAATAATCTGAATTTCTTTATGAACTCCTAATTTTATCAACTCATATTAATCCATCCAGGTTTCAATTTAATTTATTCTGAAAAAGAAAAAAAGAAGGAATCTTCTTCATTTTTGCATGGCATAATTTATGCCATGCAAAAATGAAGAAGATTCTGTTAATTGATTTGTAGGCCTAATTGCGGTTTTAGTCTTCGTATTTTATATTAGAATGACATGGAAGGTGGGGCGGGCGTGTCAATCTCTTTACGTTCATATACCCCGCAGGGCATATATAGGAAAAATGGACTATCAACGACTTTTCAACCGCGGATACATCTTTATCCTTAACATACTGAAACGACTGCCGTTATTTGTATCAAACCAATAGCGATTCATACAAGCTAAATCTTCTAATCGATAATTAGGCCAAAGAAAAAATTTGAATTTCATTAATTCATTCTTCTGTTTAATTAATTCATTCTGTTTAATTAATTCCTCCTTCTCTTTCTTAAGCTTAAGAAGCAGCTCGTAACTATCATTAAGAGGGTTCTCTTTATCCAAATCCAAGGATTGACTGCAATTGTTCTCAGTCGAAAATATTGGATTTTTATTCCAAGTCTTTGAATTGAAAGACATTAGAATTCTCAACTCTCTGCGACGTCTATGCGATAAAATGGTTTCGGGAACAAGTAAATCAACATAGAGTTCTTTTCTATATCCTTGATTAATTTGTTGCTTCATCTTATGAGCCAACGAAATACCTAAGGTTTGATACATAATAAATTGTCCATCATTTTTTACAGACAGGCATGTGGGTTCGACAAGAATGATCCCCTTTTTCATCAATTCTTTAAGCTGTGTAGTTTTCCGAATCGGCATTAGATCTAAACTCAGTTCGCTTCTTTGAATCGAGGATATAGTAATTTCGAGTGGATTTTGCAGTCTAAGCAGCAAACAATATATGTTTATATTATTCATCATTCTTTCATTCAAAGTACCGCGCGATCTCAACTGAAAAACTAAAAAACGTTTTAGGAGTAAATCTAGTTGTACTTCTGCAATACTTTTCTTTATCTTTTTCTTTACCCCTTGGGACGGATCTTCAATATCTTTTTCGTGATTTGTTGAAGGAACAGATTCAGCATTCCCTTGTTTTTGTACATTTGATCTAAGATCTCTTTTGCTTTCGACCGATTCTTTTTCTTTTTTATCTTTTTGTTCTTTTTGATCTTTTTGATTTCGATTTTGATTCTTTATTTTTTTATTTGAAACGGATTCCCCTTTTTGTTTTTGGTTTCCTTTGATGTTTTTCTTTTCACTAAGAGCATTTTCATTTAGATTCAAATTTAAAAGAAGGATTTTACTTCGTATAAGCCACGGTTTTTTTTTATATAGATTATAGGGTAGGACAAATTCTGGGAAGAACCAAAATCCCAGGGTTGAGATGTCACCATTTAGTATTTCTTCATTCATTCCCATCCAATCCAAAAAACCTTTTCGGGGTTTTGGTAAATTGGTTTGGAGCTTTTGCGGAATTGTAAGATAAACAAGGCTTTTTTTATCAATTTTTTCAATAATTTGATAATTGTTAGTATCAATCTGAGCATTTTCATTTCTCGCGATATCCAGTTTGATGCAGGACTCAATAGTAAGTTGGCGTCTAAGATCAAAATTTAGAATTTTCCAATCACAATATTTTCTATCGGGATTTTGTTGTATATCTGTAATATTGATATAAGTATTATTATGAAACTTTTTATTATTATTAATAGGGAGACTTCTCCATATATATAGATCAGAAAAATTATCTTTACGCGTGTTGTATTTATAAGAAATATCTTCGTTCTTTTTTAATTCGACTTGCGAGCTTGATTTAGAAATAGACGAGTCCCTCGTATTTTCATAATTAAAATTAATAGATTTATATGATAAAAGATCATATCTAGAGTTTTTTTGAAAATTGTCTTTTTGATTCACTAAGTAATATACTTCAGAATTCCTAGAATTCCCTTCCCTTTTGGACTGAACTTTGTCATATGAATCACCCTTGGAATTTTTATTTTTATGACGTAGCTTAAGCTTAACTCTATTTCTCCACTTTTGTGGTATTAATCCAGACCATTTAATACGAGATAAAGTGTATTGATAATGTCCCCTTAACCAGTTTTTCCATTCATTCATTTCAGAATTCGGGAGTTTCTTATGACTTAATTTAGAATGAAGTATTCCTTGTGTTTCAAGGGAATCTTTGATTTTAGCCTTAATAAAAAAAGAAATTCCATGATTTTTTTTTTGAAAAACAGATCTTAATTTGTTACTAACTTGGGTTTGTGATAATTTATAAAATACATATGCTTGTGACAAATAGGATAAGTCACAAAAACTATGTAAATTTTTCCGATTTCTAAGACTATTAGTTGATTTTTTTTTTTTTAGAGTTGAAATTGAAATAAAGTCAATTATATTTTTATTTTTTCTATTAAGCCTTTCTTGATCTGTTTCATTAATGGGCTTATCCGGCATTTTTTTTATCGATTCAAAAAGAAATTGTATATTGAGTCTGGGAATATTAATAATAGCTAAAAAAATATCTATGTATATTTTTTCAAGGAAAATCTTTATAAAACAATCTAATTGAGAGATTAATCGGGCATTTCTTCTTTTTAATATTTGCCAAATATTTGTTGTCGATTCGAATCTTTTAGCATTATACTCTTTTTCGGTAGGATTAATATATACGCCGGATGGGGTTATTTTTGTTTTTGTAATTCTTTCTATTTGATTTCGAATTGTGCTTGTTCTACTTGTTAGATACTTCTTTTTTGTCAGTGCATAATTTTTCCAATTTTGATATTGAAATAGACTAAATGATTCATCAATTATTTGATTGCTGATTCTAGAATCTTTTTGGTTTGTAATTTCATTTGTAATTTCATTCGATTCTGATACATTTCTTAAGCTAAAAGTTGGGTTGAATTTTGAACGTTCTTTTAGTTTTAGTATTATTACTAGTATTAGTCTTAGAAATAAAGACCTTGTTAGTATAAAAAAAACCGCTTCACTAATGAATTTTTTTGTTTCTTTTGAAACTAATTTTGTTTTTACTAAGAAATACGCCCTTTTCCATTTTCCTTGTAGTTCCTTAAAAATGGGGTCAAAAAAAGAATCTCCTTTTGGAATTCTGGGAGAACCAAAAGGAAGGTCAGTTTCCCGTCCCCAAACTGTTAAAAAACAAAAATCATCTTTTTGGTTTTCCTCTCCGATTAGATCTCTATCAGAGGGTCGTATGTGCCAAGGTTTCAGGTAGAAAGGAAATAAGATTTTTATCTGAATACCATCCGTCAACCAATTTGTTGGAAATTCTGTTTCCGATAATTGGATACCATTATAGGTACATTTAACATGCATTTCTCGCTTCCATTCCTGTATATCCTCAAACCATTCAGGAGATTGCAATAATAACACACGTCCAATATTTTTTGCTATTATCAATGAAGGCACTACAATATATTTTCGAAGAATAGATTGAGTTATTAACGCGCATCCCCTTATTAGGTGCCCCAATGGGACATTATCCCATGCCTCCGATATCTCCATCCACATTTCTTCCTTTTTTATCCTATCTTTATTTTTTTTTTTTTTTTGTTCTGCCTTTATATCTATATACTCCACAATTTCGGATTCTATCCCCTTGTCTGTCCAATTTGTAAAAATAACTTTACAAATTTTGGATATATCAAACGGTAGGCGGGGGAATCTTTTGACTCTATCCAAAAAAAGGGGAGAGTGCGGGTTTCCTTCAAACAGTTCCCAAATTACCATTTTACGCCTTTGAGCGCGGATAGAACCTTTAATTAGTTCTCGCCGAAAGTCCGGTTGGTGTGAATAACTTAGCAAAGCTACTTCGTGTGTCGGATTCGCACCATCAGAATCAGAGTCATCAGAGTCAGTAGTTTGAGTTTCTTTATTTTGAGTTTCTTTATTTTGAGTTTCTTTATTTTGAGTTTCTTTATTTTGAGTTTCTTTAGTTTGAGTTTCTTTAGTTTGAGTTTCTTTTTTTTGAGTTTCTTTAGTTTGAGTTTCTTTTTTTTGAGTTTCTTTTTTTTGAGTTTCTTCATTTTCATTTTCTTCATTTTCGTTTTCTTCATTTTCATTTTCTTCATTTTTATTTTCTTCATTTTCATTTTGATACAAAATCGTTATGTATTTGGCTTTTCTTGAGCGAATTTGATGGTGGACTAACATGTCTTCCGTGTCGTCTT